CTCCAGAGTTGGATCCGCAGCTCAAATTAAAGCCATGAAAAAAATAGCTGGCAAATCAAAATTGGAACTAGCTCAATTCGCGGAGTTAGAAGCTTTTGCACAATTCGCTTCTGATCTTGATAAAGCTACTCAGAATCAATTGGCAAGAGGTCAACGATTACGCGAGTTGCTTAAACAACCCCAAGCGGACCCTCTTACGGTCGATGAACAAATAGTTACTATTTATACTGGAACAAATGGATATCTTGATTCATTAGAAATTACACAAGTAAAGAAATTTCTTGTTCAATTACGTACCTACTTAAAAAAAAATAAACCGGAGTTCCAAGAAATTATATCTTCTACTAAAACATTCACTGATGCAGCGGAAGCACTTTTGAAGGAAGTTATTAAAGAGCAGATGGAATTGTTTTTACTTCAGGAACCAGCATAACTTTATCATTATTATTCTTCTTTTTTTTATAATATAAAAAGAGTAATTGTTGAGAACTGCCTCTGATTCAACAACAAAAAAAAGGCTTTTGGCATATAAAAAAATAGATGGAAAAAAATTGCGTCCAATAGGATTTGAACCTATACCAAAGGTTTAGAAGACCTCTGTCCTATCCATTAGACAATGGACGCTTTTAATTCCTCTTTTTTTTTCGTTTGTTCAGAAAAAAGAGAATGAGTACCAAAGAAGGCCGTTAGGGAAAAAAAAAGATTTATATCCAAAATTTATTTATAATATGCAATATGGAGCGGGTAGCGGGAATCGAACCCGCATCGTTAGCTTGGAAGGCTAGGGGTTATAGTCGACGTTGGTTGATCTTTTTTAACGTCTCTAATTCAAAACCGAACATGAACTTTTGGTTTCATTCGGCTCCTTTATGGAAAATAGATGTACTCCGAAGCATAAAAGAAAAAAAGAGAAAAGCTATTATGCTGTATGAAAAAAGAAGTTCTCATAAATAAAAAAATAGAGATCCATAACATCTATGTCAGCTTTTCTTATTCGCTTTCTAGATGATCCCTCTAGAAAGAGAGTATTATATCAAATCTTTCTAGTTAATTCGTTCCCTACTTCTATTTACGGAATCCTGAGGAAAAGAATCTTTTTTCTACCGAGCTGAAACAATATGTTGATAACTTTAGTAAACCAAAGTCATTATTTTTTAGCTTTTTTGCTTCAATTTCTCTTTTAGAACTTAAAAATTGAAAATCTAGTTACGATTAGAAATAAACTTTTGTATCTTCATCCATGGATCCTTTACTTATACTTATTCAATAAGAAGAATTAATTCAAAAAAATTATGCTTCACGGTTCTATAATCCCATTTTTTCTTGTTTAATTAATGTATTTTTGGATACAAATCGTGAGAATGTAGATTTTTCCTCAAAAAGCGGCATTGAAAGGAAGAAAAAGGATTAAAACCTTTTAAGAAATAAAGTTTTTGATCGGAATATGAACAAAACCGAAAGATCCCTTAACTATTTAAGTTGTTAATAGAACGAATCGCACTTTTACCACTAAACTATACCCGCTACAATTTTATTATTGTATATGAATGGCCTTTTTGTCGAACAAAAGAAAGAATTAGACGTAATTGAGATAGTATTGAAATTCTGAAAAAAAGAGTATTGTTATCTATTCCGTAGAGTGAGGTTACTTGCTAAAAAAGTGGATGAAGAAGAGATAATTTATTTAATAAACAACATAAAATTTTATTTTATTTACTGATAAGTCGTTAGAGAATTTCGACTTAAAGGAATTGAGTCATAAAAAAGAGTTCCACCTCCTTTTTAGCTATACGTTATGAGATTAATCGGATCAAAAGTGTTTCTTGTCCCTTGAATTGAACAAGTAAATGAATTAAGTTATAATTATACAATTATCAAATTTCTTTTTTATTTGAAAAATTTGGAGTTTTCGTTTTTTTTATTGTAGCGATATCCCTTCTTATATGCTGGATAATAAAAAAAAAAAAAAGCATTTTTGTTGCTATTATGGATTCAATAATAAGTATTTTTTACTTAAAATTATATGAATCGTTTGATTTATAAATGATTAATTCGAACAAAAAAAGAAAGGCCCGGCTAGTGCCTAGCCAGGCCGGGGGAATAAAAAAGGAATACCTGGTACAAAATAGGCTTAAGGTACTTATATATATATTTTTGTTGTTATCCGTTTGTTATAATCTAATTAATAAACTAATAAAATTATAAAACAAGAGATCACAAAGGGTTTTTATCAATCTTTACTTCACACGTTACATCAATTTTTTTATTGGGAGAGATGGCTGAGTGGACTAAAGCGTCGGATTGCTAATCCGTTGTATGAGTTATTTGTACCGAGGGTTCGAATCCCTCTCTCTCCGCTCCCTCAAATCGCTTTTTCAAATTAAAAAAAAAAACATAGCTCTCCGGGTTTGTCATAGTTAAATGTATAGAATAGATAAAAAAGGCGAAGAAAGACGAAACTAAAATACCTTCGTTTTTTATTAATCACGTCCAGGATTACGCCCTGGATCATTAGATAAGAATCCGAAAATGAAGAGAGAAACAAAGAATATTACTACTGTGTAAACAAAGAGTTTGAGAGTAAGCATTACACAATCTCCAAATCGTTTTTTTGTCAAAAGGGAATAGATTATCCATTTTTGTATTGCATATTTTGACATAGTATCAAAACAAAAAAATACTTTTTTTGTTTTCGTTTACAAATTTTTTTTAATAAAATGAGTATTCTTTCATTACCAAAAAATATATATATATACAATTAGATATTGCATCGGAAACCAATCTATTTCATGCTCATTATAAAAGTAGAATCAAGAGATGCATTGATGTAGATCCAAATTCATTGCTGCAGTTATCCAGTATACAAGAAATTCCATTTTTTTTTGGATCGAGAGTTCATAGTGTAATGTAAGATTTATCTGATCTTATCAATTATTAGAATCCCTTTTTTATCGAAGAAATTACGAACCTTTTTAGAGAGCAGTCATAATTTCATCGAAAACTTACAGCAGCTTGCCAAACAAACGCTAAGAGAAAAAAAAATAGAGGTATGACAGGCATAATGTCTACAATTGGGTTGAAAAGGGCATAAGCTTCTGGCAATTTGGCAAAGAAAAAACTACTCAAAATAGGGGCGGAATTAAGACAGATACAAATAAAACTAAAGATATTAAACATAACAAATAGTTTTTGCAGATAAATTTTTTATTAAGTTATTGATATAAGGATAAAATGAAGAAAGAAGGTAGGTCAAAAAATCCTTCTTTTTCTTCGAACTCCAAAAAATCAAAAATTCTTACGTTTTCAAACGAGAATAGAAGGAATTATACTTTCATACAATATCTTAATTGAATTCTAGATAATGATCAATGCATTTTTTTACACTTACATTTATCCTTTTTTTGTTTTAACAACAAAGAATAACTAATCAATAACAATTAAAGGATTAATTAGCTAATTTGAATTTATACATATATATGCGTGTTTATATTCTATATTATTAAATAATTTTAAATTTTTAAATATATATAAGTATATTTATATGTCTATAATATTGCATTTTTTTTATCTTTGGATTTCCTATTAAATATGAATAATATGAATGTTTTTTTATTTCTTTTTTTATTAAAATAATAGTAGTATTTATTAGTGAATATAAATAGAAATGGGGCGTGGCCAAGTGGTAAGGCAACCGGTTTTGATCCTGTTATTCGGAGGTTCGAATCCTTCCGTCCCAGATCCGTTTTAATGCAATTCAAAGATTGGATCAAATTGTATTCAATAAATTGTATCCAACATTAAACTTCTTTTTAAAAAGCAATCTTTTGTTCTAATTTGATTATATTTAACTATGATTTAAGATCTCAATAGAACTTGTATTCATTCAGCAAATTAAGGGAATATGGTACTTTCAATATTTAGTTCTATATGTATCTTATTAACAAAAAAAAAAGAATGTGTAATAGATGTCTTTTTTTCGTCATTTTTCTTTTGTATTTGGTTCAAATGAATAATCTTAAATTCATATAGATTTTAGGTAAAAAAAAATTTCTTTTTTTATTCTATTCACTTTAATGAAATCGAATTTCAAGATTCTATTCCAAAAATGAGTATTTTTTTATCGTATGATAACAGCTTTATTTAATCTTACTTTACAGAAGACTTTTTCTATTTCATATAAAGAATAAAGATAAAAAATATGGACTATTATGTATCAATTGAGCCAATGACTATTCATGATTCTATAGTGAATCAATTTCAGACAGGTTCGAAATTATAGGAATGTTATGGTAAAACTTCGTTTGAAACGATGTGGTAGAAAGCAACGTGCGACTTGAAGGACATTATCCTATATGGATTCTTATATCCATCATTTTCCATAGGAATGAAAATGCTCTTGGCTTGACATAATTTGTTCTATTTCCGAAGATCCTAACTTCTATTGGGTAATAGTACATGATGAAGCTCGAGCAGAAAGTCTTTATGGTTTTTTATCCGGAGGAAGAGTCTAAGGTTAGTACCAATCAATAAGTTGGAACTACTTTGTAAATCTATTTTACATATATGAATCGAAAAATGCAAATTAGAACCTTTTTGAAAAAAAAAAAAAGTAAAATTTGTTTGAAGCTAGAGTTATAAAATTTTTTTGATCAAAAGTGTATCACAAGGGAAATATCGTTCGTCGAATCTTTCTATAAAAAGAAAAAACAAAAGGGTATGTTGCTGCCTTTTTGGGAATAGGTAAGGATCACCGAAGTAATGTCTAAACCTAAGGATTCAATAAAGTAAAGGTAAAAAGTTCTGGAACAAGTAAACCTTTTTTTTTTTTATCTCAACAATTAGATCAAAATGAAGGCTAAAAAGAGATTTAAAATGGGACAAACAAAAAAAGTTAGAGACGACTCAATAAATATCTAAGAATTTTTTTTTTGCAATTTTTTTGAATTATACAACTTGAGTTATGAGTACGAAGGGTATTCTTTTTTTTTTTACATAAGCAAGAAGAAAAACAAAACTTTTAGTTTAAATTTTATATATTATTTTGTCATTATTAATTAATTAGATTCTTTCTTTAGATGATTTAGAAATTCTTTGAATTATAAAAAAGTATTATAAAAAAAAAAGCATTTAAATTCGAAAGAAATTTCTATTAAAAAAATCGAAATTTCTATTATTTATATAATTTTATATATTATTATATATAAATTATTTATATATATACAAATATATATACAATACATACTGGCTCATGTTATACAATGATATAACAGAATAATATATTTATAATGGAATATTTCCATATATTACACATATCTAAAGTATATCATACATAGAGACATAAATTAGAATAATTCTTTCTTGAGCCGTACGAGGAAAAAGCCTCTTATACGGTTCTTGGGGGGGCGTTGTTTATCTATATCTATCCCAATGAGTTATCTATCGAATCGTTGCAATTGATGTTCGATCCCGAAGAGAAGGAAGAGATCTTCGGAAAGTGGGTTTTTATGATCCAATAAAGAAAAAAATTGATTTAAATGTTCCTGCTATTCTATATTTTCTTGAAAAAGGGGCTCAACCCACAGAGACTGTTCATGATATTTTTAAAAAGGCAGAATTTTTTAAAGAACTTCAAATTAATAAAAAAAATTAAAGTAAAAAAAATAGGACAGTTAGTATCTATATTTATATAATTTTATCCTTAGCATTTGTTTTTTTTATCTATTCATATTTTTTTTTTATTTTTATTCATAGGAATTTACTCACAAACAATAGGTTAATTCTATTTATTGTATCTATGAATAGAAACTTCTATTTTTTCTAGTTTTTCTTTCTTTTTTATTTCCATTTCTTATTTTTTTTATATTGTGCCAATCCAACACGAACTTTTCTCCTTAGTAAATTTTTTTCGTTTTTTTTTTTTTTTAGATTGAATTCGTATTGACAATGATGTATTGAACAAATATAATTTGATCGTGGATAAACAGATCTCTGAATGATCTATTTCTGTCCCATATCAAGTGATTTTTTACTTTATTTAGGGGATGGGTTTGTTGTCGAAAGTATTTTCTTAATGAAAAGAACAAGTTTTTAAAATTTTGATGGGATCTTTTTTCGGTTTTGGCATCTCCATTTATTTTTATTTGCATTTTTTTTTTATGTGATCTCTTTTTTTTTTCTAAAGGAATTGCTCGTAAATTTTTTTTTTATCCTATCTAATTGTATATTATAATTGTATATTATAAGTAATTGTATATAGTTATTCGGGTTGCTAACTCAATGGTAGAGTACTCGGCTTTTAAGTGCGGCTACGATCTTTTACATATTTAGATGAAGCAACGAATTCGTCTAGACTTTTGGTTGAGTCTATAAGACCACGACTGATCCTGAAAGGTAATGAATGGAAAAAACAGCATGTCGTTTAAATTTTGAATGTAGAATTTTTTAGAATAGGTAATTCTTGCTGAATCGGTACAAATTTTGTTTTGATTTTAGTAAAGGTAAAAAATTTGCATTTACCATTAGGTCGAGTGAATAGATGGATAGAGTACTAAGCTCAAATTTAAGGGAAACAAAAAGCAACGAACTTATATTCTAAATTTGAATAATTACCTGACCTAATTAGATGTTAAAAATGAATTAGTGCCTGATTCGGTAAAGGATTCCTTTTTGAGTGAATTATCTTTTTTTTGAATCCTAACTATTTTTACTTTTCTAGAGTGGAGATAGATGTGTAAAAGAAACAGTATATTGATAAATAGAATGCATTCCCAAGTCAAAAGAGTGATCGGGTTGCAAAAATAAAGGATTTTTCTTTTATAATGTTAACAAATATAAACCCCTTGTATGGAAAAAGATAAAAAGATCTGTTGACTCGACTATTTGTTTCCGTGGTATCTATTTTTATATCATTATGCATAGGACTCTATATATATACCTTGCTTGTTATGACCATATCACACTATGTATCATTTCATAATTCAAGAAGTACTTCTGGTTCAAGTATGATTTAAAATGGAAGAATTCAAAAGATATTTAGAAAGGGAAAGATATTGGAAACAACACTTCCTATATCCGCTTCTATTTCAGGAGTATATCTACGCACTTGCTCATGATTCTAGTTTAAATGGATCCTTTTTTTCCGAATCCTTGGAAATTTTAGTTTCTGACAATAAATCCAGTTTACTACTTGCAAAACGTTTAATTACTCGAATGTATCAACAGAATTATTTAAAAATTTCGTTTAATGATTTTAACCAAAAAGGATTTCTTGGATACAACAATTCTTTTTTTTCCAAAATGTTTTTAGGGAGTTTTACAGTTATTGTAGAAATTCCTTTCTCGTTGCCACCTTTAAAAAAGGAAATACCAAAACTTTATAATTTACAATCTATTCATTCAACATTTCCCTTTTTTGAGGACATATTTTCACATTTAAATTATGTGTCAGATATACTAATACCTTATCCCATCCATCTAGAAATCTTAGTTCAAATTCTACAA